CGAAAAAGAATTAGCATTGCATTACATAACAAGAATTTTATTTCGTTCCTATTCTCCTTTCTCAGAAAAATCCAAAGTAAAAGATTTCTTCGTTCTTGATAGTTATTTACTTAATCGGTGGATAGGAACATACTTTGGATCGAAATCGCGGGGAGTACTTCTTAATCATTTCTACCAACTTTTAGCCCCAATTTGAATTACTTTATCTATAAAAAATATCCTATATGGATAATTTACAGAGTCTCCATTACTAATCCTTTGTGTATCTTGGTCTTCCTAACCATCCACTTATTATTTATTTTTTGGAATCTCGCATTAGTAGGGTAATACATCTATGGTAAGAGTATAGTAAAAACCCCATATGGTTGATCTTTTGAACCCGCTTCAAGCCATGATGACTAACCAACCAATCTTGGGGTAAACAGTCTCGACTGCTTATGTTTACTTTCACTTAATTCTTGTACATAGGAAATGAGATTGAAGTCCTTTAACAGCAAATTTTAAAGCCGTTTTATTTCACTCATATAACTATCTGGTTTAATTCATCAACCCAACGATGAATAAAAAAATGGATATTCAAATCATTTAACTTTCTGAAAAGAAATAGGGAAAATTTTATGTCTTACCGAATCACACGTAGAGATATTGATAATACACATAGAGTTAATGGTATTTCATAACTAATTGATTGAGCAGCAGCCCTTAATCCACCTAAAAAGGAATATTTATTGTTGGATCCATATCCCGACATAAGAAGTCCAACGGGAGCAAGGCTTGAAACGGCGATCCATAAAAAAACACCAATACTAAGATCGGCTAGAATAAAGCGATAGCTAAAAGGAATTACTGAATAACTTAGTAAAATAGATATGACTGCTATGGATGGCCCGATACTGAATAAGCGAGTATCTCCTCTAGATGGAAGAAGATTCTCTTTGAAAAGTAGTTTTGTACCATCTGCTAAAGCTTGAAGAATTCCCAAAGGCCCCGCGTATTCGGGGCCAATACGTTGTTGTATCCCTGCAGATATTTCTCTTTCTAACCAAACAATTACTAGTACACCTAGTGTAATTCCTAATACAAGAATGAAAATAGGGACAAGCATCCATATGATCTCGTAGGCTTCTTTTAAGGATTCCAATCTGAAAAAAGAATTGATGGCTTGTATTTCTGGTGTATCAATTATCATTTCAACGATCAACTTCTCCCATAATGATATCTATGCTACCTAGTATCGTCATAATATCGGCCAATTTCATTCTTTTAACTAGCTGCGGAAGAATTTGCAAGTTGATAAAACCCGGCGGTCGGATTTTCCATCTCCAAGGAAAAACACTGCGATCTCCTATCAGAAAAATTCCCAATTCACCTTTTGGTGCTTCGACTCTTACATAAAGTTCTTGTTTGGATAATTCAAAAGTCGGAGAAGGTTTTTTACTAATAAATCGATATTCAAAATCATTCCATTCGGGGTCTTTTATTCTATCAAAGCGTCGGCCTTCTAAATTTTCAAAGGGCCCCCCGGGAATTCCTTCCAGAGCCTGTTGGATAATTTTGATGGATTCTGTCATTTCACTGATTCGTACTAAATAACGGGCTAATGAATCCCCTTCTTTTTGCCATCGAATCTCCCAATCAAATTCGTCGTAACACTCATAACGATCAACTTTACGAAGATCCCATTGTATTCCGGAAGCTCGTAGCATTGGCCCTGATAAACCCCAATTTAGTGCTTCTTCTCCGCCAATAATGCCTACGCCCTCAACTCGTTTTAAAAAAATAGGATTCCGCGTAATAAGCTTTTGATATTCAGCAACCCCGCTTAAAAAAGAATCACAAAAATCCAAACATTTATCTATCCAGCCATGAGGTAGATCGGCAGCGACTCCTCCGATACGAAAATAATTATGCATCATGCGCATACCGGTAGCAGCTTCAAATAGGTCATATATTAATTCGCGTTCTCGAAAAATATAGAAGAAAGGGGTCTGTGCCCCAATATCTGCCATAAAAGGGCCAAGCCATAACAAATGGGAAGCGATACGACTCAACTCCAACATAATCGCTCTGATATAGCTAGCCCTTTTAGGTACTTGAATATTGCCCAGCTGTTCGGGTCCATTTACGGTTATTGCTTCTGTGAACATAGTAGCTAAATAATCCCAACGTGTCACATAAGGCAAATATTGTATAATTGTTCGATTTTCCGCAATTTTCTCCATCCCTCTATGTAAATAACCCAATATTGGTTCACAGTCAATAACATCTTCACCATCGAGAGTAACGATCAGTCGAAGAACACCATGCATTGATGGGTGGTGAGGGCCCATATTGACTATCATGAGGTCTTTTCTTGTAGTTGGTGCAATCATAAGTTTTTCCCGAGTCATTCTTCCATGCATTGCTGAAAGTAAAAAGAAGTTCATAAAAATGAAAACGACTAAGCGCAAACGGTATCGCGCTTCAAATTAACGAGTTTTTATCTCTCGAATATCCAACTTACCGATTAATTCTTTATAACGCCCTCTATTTCTTTTTGACAAATAGGCCAGCAGTCGTTGACGTTTTCCCAAAATTTTTCGCAAACCTCTCTGAGATGAAAAGTCTTTTTTGTGCAATTCTAAATGTGAAGTAAGTTTCCTTATCTTAGTGGTGAAACTGAATACTTGAAATTCAACAGACCCCTTGTTTTCTTCATTTTCTTTTTGAGAAATAACTGAAATGAATGAATTTTTTACCATAAAAAAATTCCCCCCTCTTTTTTACAGATATAGATTTTACCGATCAGTAATAATAATGCTATTAATTTGAATATAATTTGAATATAATAATCGAACCCAAATTTCTTTATGAAATCCTAATTTTCTGAATTCAAATCAATCAATCCAATTTCAAATTGGATTTAGATGGGAATAGAAAAAGATTGGTACATTTTTTCATCGAAGAATTTAGACCTAAAACGAAGAAGATTTTGTTGATTCATTTCAGGATCTAATTGAGAAATTATTCATTTCTGGATACTAGAATGAAATGTGAGAGAAGATATGTGATCTGTATATTTGTTTGTTTTCCTATATCCTATAATAGGATAGGGTATATAATTATAGGGTATAGGATATATATAAACAGTGTATTGTCCTTAACATTTTCAATAAATTTTCAATCGGGGGTAGAGATATGTCCTTAACATATTGAAACGACTGCCATTATTGGTATCAAACCAATAACGATTCATACAAGCTAAGTCTTCTAATCGATAATTAGGCCAAAGAAAGAGCTTGACTTTCATTAATTGATTTTTCTCTCTATCAAGATGGTTATTGTTATATAAAACTTGGCTGCGGTTTTTTACGTTCGTTTCGTTCGAAAATACCGGATTTCTGTCTATATAATTTCTATTCTTTGAATTGAAACAAATTAGAATTCTTAATTTTCTACGACGCCTAAACGATAAAATATTTTCAGGAACAAGTAAATCAAAACGATTTTTGTCTCTATTTCCAGCTATTCTCTGACGTGGTGAAATAGTTTCACCAAAATTATGTTTTGAAACATATCTTTGCTCTTGGTATTTTTTATTCGTTTGATGGTTACTCTTATGAACCAACGAAATACCTATGGTTTGATACAGAATCAATTGCCCATCTTTTTGTCTAGGCCGACGAATGGGTTCTAAAAAAAATGTTCCACCCCGTACGAATTCTGAAATATGGAAATCTCTCTGATTCGGTATTATATCCAAACTCAGTGTTTTCTTTTGAGTCGAGGATATAATAATTTGTCTTGGATCTATCAGTTTAATCAAGAGAGCATATACCTTGAAATTATTGATCATTCTTTCATTCACAGTCTTAGCCCATCCAAGTTGAAAAAGCAAATAATGTTCCAGGAAGAAATCTAGTTCTTCCGTGGTCTTTGCGCATTTTTCCCACTCTGGTGACAATATTTCGTCGTGGTCATGATGTGAGATAGCGGATCTCCAATCTATTCCGCTTGTGGGTTCTTTTTCTTCTTGATTTGGATGCTTTTTATTCAATGCTATCAAAAAACTTCCTTTTTCCTTTTCTTCCTTTTCATTCATTTTTTGATCATTTAAATTGAAAAGAAGTAATTTGCTTGGTATAAACCAAGGTTTCATTTTATATGTCTTATAAAGTAACACAAATTCTGGGAAGAACCAACAAAGGTCCAGATTCGATATGCAAAGGTCCAGATTCGATATGGAATGCTTTGGCATTTTTTTTTCATTCATTCCCATCCAATCAAAAAACTCTTTGTAGGAATTTGGTGGATTGATTGGATTGATTTCGGGAATCATCATCATAAGATAAAAAAGACCCAAAATCTCTTTTTTTTGCTGAAGATAAGAATTGACAATTTTCCAATCCAAATATTTTCGCTCCGTCGGGTTTCCCATATTATAAGAAATCTCTTGGTTCTTATGAAGGGGAGATCTATAACAAAAACTTTGCGTCTTATTTTCATAATCATAATTAAGAAATTTATATGATAAAAAATCATATCTATAGTTTTTTAGAAAATTATTGTCTTGATTCAATAATGAATATACTTGAAATTTTTTTTTGGAATCAATTAATTGGTCTTTTTCATATGAATGCGATTTGCTTAAATTTTCTTTTTGAGCTATACGACGCCGATGAATTGTATTTCGCCATTTTTCTGGTATTAATCTAGACCATCTGGTCTGAGATAAATGGTATTGATAATTCCCTCTTAACCAGTTTTTCCATTGATTGATTTCATAATTCGAAAGTTTCTTATCTGCTAATTTCGAATGAATCATTCCTTTTAACCAGTTTTTCCATCGATTCATTTCATAATTCGAAAGTTTCTTATCTGCTAATTTCGAATGAACCATTCCTTGTGTTTCAAAAAAATCCTTTATTTTAGGCTTAAGAAAGGGGTGGATTCCTCGATATTGCTGAACAACAGATCTTAACGAGTTACTAACTTGAATTTGTGATAATTTGTAAAATACATATGCTTGTGACACGTATGATAAGTCATGAAAAAAATGTGAATTTGCTTTAATATTACTAATATGATCAAGCGAGTTTTTTATAGTCAAAATAAACGCAATTGGAGTTTTCTTTTTTTTATTAATTCTTTCTTCAATTTTTTTTGTTATTTTTTTTGTTAATTCAAAAAAAATCAGAACCATTTCGTATTTTTTATATATTCTACTTTCTTTATATATTCTACTTTCTTTATCTTTATTAAATTTAAAAATTTGTTTTTGAATCCAATATTCAACAAAAAATGGCAAATTTTTAACAAAAAATGCCAAATTTAGGATTAATCGAGTACTTATTCTTTTTAATATTTTCCATTTTTTGTTGAATATTTTTGCATTATAACTTGTTTTGTTAAGACTAAGATTATTTATTCTTGAAGTGACTTTTTCTTTCTCTTTTTTGATTCTTTCTATTTTTTTTTTTATTTTATTTGTTCTATCGGTCAGATCCTTGATTTTTTTTTCTGTCAATGAAGAATTTGGCCAACTCGGAGATGCAATTTGACTAAATGATTCGTGAATTATCTGATTACTTATTATGGAATCTTTTTCTTCTTTAATTTTGCTCGATTCATATACTTCTACTTCTCTTAATCTAACTAAGAGAATTGGATTTACTTTTGAAAGTGTTTTTATTATTCTTTTTATAAAAAAAACACTTTTGAGAACCCATTTGTTTGTTTCTTTTGAAACTTTTCGAGGTAATTTTGTTTTTCCTTTGAAAACTGTTAGAACTTGAAAATACTTCTTTTTACGTTTTCTAATTTTTTTTTTTAATTCTTTTAAAATGGGTTTAAAAAAGGAAGGTCGTTTTCGGGGCTCACCAAAAGGAACTTCAGTTTCCCGTCCCCAAACTGTTAAAAAACAAGAATCACCTTCTTTAATTTCATCTTCTTTTTGATTTTTGATTAGATTTGATTTGTGCCAAGGTTTCAGACAGAAAGGAAATACTATTTTGATCTGAAGACCCTCTTGCCACCAATTTATTGGAAATTCTGTTTCGGATAATGGAGTGCCGTTATAGGTACATTTAAGATGGGTCTCTCTATTCCATTCCCGGAAATCCTCAGACCATTCAGGACGTTCCAATAGGAGTATACGTCCAATATTTTTAGCAATTATGAATGAAGGGAAGAGAATATATTTTCTAAAAATAGAGTGAGCTAGTAATATGCAACTTCTTATGATTTGCCCATGTTGAACTTCAAACCAGGCCTCTGCTATTTCTAGTCGCTCTAGTTCCCGGCTTTTGTTCTTTTCTTCTTTTTTTTCTTTTGTATACTTTACAAATTTGAATGCTTCCTCTTTAACAACTTTGAATGCTTCCTCTTTACTCAACAAATTTGTAGAAATTTGTTTAATCAATCCAAAAATGAGTCTAATCAATCCGGAGGTATCAAAAGAAAAAAGACTCAAAAATTTTATTCTTTCCAAAAAAAGGGGGGAATGCGCGTTTGTTTGAAACACTCCAAAAATAACTATTTTACGCCTTTGAGCTCGCATAGAACCTTTAATTATCTCGTGGCGAAAGTCCGATTGTTCTGAATAACGTATCAAAGAAAATTCGTCTATTTCATTAGTCTCGATATCCATACCAGCCTTCATAGGAGTATTCCGACTGTTAGCACTCACAATTACTTCCTCTGTGCCTTTTCTTGAACGAATTTCATGATCCTCTGGTAGCTCTTGGTCATATTCTTCGGAGTATTGTTCTAACTCGGTGATTAATTTGTATGACCATCGAGGGATTTTTTTACCAAATTCTTTTATTCTAATCGCCTTTCTGTCAATTTTTTGACCATTAACATCAGTTGATAATGGTTTTTTAGCAAATCTATTTATTTTTTGTTCAAATTCTTGGCAATCAGCATCTGTAAGATGTATATCATGAATCCGATTTATCCCAAATTGATTTATGAAATTTTCTCTCTTGGAGATTGTTTTCCGATATGATCCGTTCAGGAAAGGATCATACCTTTTGGATAAGTATTCTTTTGTAGAATCGTCATTACACAACCGAGTCCTTGTTTCGAGTATAGTAAAAACATCTTCAGCTTTAATTTTGTCTAGAGCTTTAATTCTATTTATAAACTCGTTGTTAAAACTTTTTCCTTGTTGTTTGTTGTTATAAACCCAGCGGGGGTAGAGTTCATTAAATGAAAATTTTTCGAGTATAGCCGGGGATATCTTTCTTTTTATCATTTCCAAAAAAATAGATAAACTAGCAGGATATGTAAAAGAAATTTTTTCTTTTCCATCACTTTGACATATGTCAAAAAAATATTGTGACATTTCATTTTTGACAGGACTGAGAGATTTCTTCGTTTCTATGTAGCGAAATGGTCGATTCCATCGCTTTGAATCGAAAAGAAGAGTTACAAGAGGTTTATCAAAAAACGGGAGGTCGTCTCTTTTTTGAGTTTTTTCCTCAATTTTGTTCGGATCCGCCTTTTCTTCTTCCATAA